AGTAAGGGTAATTCCGCCTAGACAATAAAATATGTTGACATGGGGAGGAACATATTTACTAGTTATATCATCTGCAATCGCCTGAATTTCGAGACGTTCTTCGAACCAATCGTAGACTTTATTGAGATAGGTAAACCGGGGGGACTCCCCCTCTGAGAACCGTATATGAGAATTTTATCTCGTACAGCTCAAGCAGAAACACACAAATACTGCTCCCAACGCATATGTAATAAATCTTCCGATTTAATCTGCAGATACGAAGCATTAAAAATACGAAAGTTCTTCTTTGTGGTGATAATGCCAAAATATCAAGTCGGCTCTTCCTTTTTCTCTTTATTATTACTACAGGCCTCTTGAATCTTCTCTTTCCCTATTTTTTCTTTGATTTGTTAGTTGTGTGTAATTCTGTTTTGACTATTGTTTTTTCTCATTGATAGGAATTTCTCTTGTTAAGACCCTATAAATTAATTGAAACCCCAGATTCATACTAGAACCACGATGATTCAATAAAAATCCTAAGCCCAAAGATTCCCTGAGTAAGAACTATCGGATCATCACTTATTCAATAAATAGGTATAGGTATAATGACTCAAAATACAAAAGAATTTACCTAATTTACCTTTTAGTCAAAATAAGCATAAACAGAAATAAAAATCTTTCAATTTATAAATATTTCTAATTCGTTGAAAATTTTGTAGTTCGAATCCGGTCACAAGGTCTGCATATTAAGTATGAATCATAGTTCAATTCTGGATCTAGTTCATAATATTCCGTGCTCCAGATACTAGGATGAGTATCCGACGGGGTAGAACCGTCTTTATAAAGATAAGATGACAGACTCATTCTCTGTATTATCAATAGGATCACTTATAACAAGTCACACACTCATATTCCGGAAATAGAGAAAGAAAGAAATTTCGCGATCGAACTACCAACGGGGTTATAAATAAAAAACCAGACATTTCATTTTGTATTGAAAAACTCGAACTAAATAGTTCTTGTGGGTTTAATTCATTGAAATTCCATCCAGTAAAACGGAAGAATTATAAATCTCCAAAATAATAGATAGGAATACTGTAAATAAAGCCATTGCGATACCCATCAAAGGGGTAGTTCCCCACCCAGGAGCTACTTTACCATATTCCGAATTCAACGGTTTCAATAAAGCCCCTACCGTAGTTTGTCTTGGACGAGATCTAGAACTACTATCAACGGTTTGTGTAGCCATAAATCCGATTGTATTTATTGAGATCTGTTGACTTTGTATACCATTCCCCTGTAAATAAAGGATCTTATCAGAGATCCGTTGCGGTCTCGAATTCATATAAGAATGGAAACAGCAACCCTAGTCGCCATCTTTATATCTGGTTTACTTGTAAGTTTTACCGGGTATGCCTTATATACCGCTTTTGGGCAACCCTCTCAACAACTAAGAGATCCGTTCGAGGAACACGGGGACTAGTTGAAGTAATGAGCCTCCCAATATTGAATGCTGGGAGGCTCATTACTTCAACGGAGATAATGAAAAATCATTTCTTAGTTGGAACTTTAGGCGGTTCTCGAAAAAAGATTGCGAAAAAAATAATCCCTAGAGTCGAGACTAATAGAAATGTATAAACCAATGCTTCCATAGATTCGATTGGGGTTTACAATTATAGCTTCCATACCTGTTTATTGGGGATTATTTCACTGATAAAGAAAGAGTAAAATGATTAAAGCAAGATTTCTCTGATCCCTAATGTCAAATCAAAAAAAGATAGACGAAAAATACTAAAGCAATTTTGTATCAGACTGCTTGTCTTCTTGTAGTTGGATCCCCTAGTTTTTGGAATGCTCCAAATTCTACTTGAGAATCTAAATCTGGATCAATACCAGCAAAAACATCTCTGAACAAGGTTCTAGCCCCATGCCAAATATGTCCGAAGAAGAAGAGCAGGGCAAAGGAAGCATGTCCAAAAGTAAACCAACCCCTTGGGCTACTACGAAAAACACCATCCGATTTCAAAGTAGCACGATCTAATTCAAAAATTTCACCCAATTGAGCACGTCTAGCGTATTTTTTCACAGTAGCAGGATCACTATAACTGACTCCATTGAGTTCGCCACCATAGAACTCAACAGTTACACCTACCTGTTCGACGCTATATTTCGACTCTGCTCTTCTAAAAGGAACATCGGCTCTAACAATTCCATCTCCGTCTATCAAAACGACTGGAAATGTTTCAAAAAAGGTAGGCATACGACGTACAAATAGCTCACGCCCTTCTTTATCTCTAAATATTGGGTGTCCTAACCATCCAACAGCTATTCCATCCCCATTGTCCATTGAACCTGCCCTGAATAATCCTCCCTTTGCCGGATTATTGCCAATGTAATCATAAAAGGCTAATTTCTCAGGAATTTTCGACCAAGCTTCTGATAAGCTTTTATTTTCGGCCAGCCCGGCACTAACTCTTCGATATATTTCTTGCTGAAAGTATCCCTGATCCCATTGATAACGAGTGGGACCAAATAATTCGATCGGAGTAGTTGCTGAACCATACCACATAGTTCCGGCAACTACAAAAGCTGCAAAAAAGACAGCAGCGATACTGCTGGAAAGTACGGTTTCAATATTACCCATACGTAATCCTTTGTATAGACGTTGGGGCGGGCGGACACTAAGATGGAATAATCCCGCTAATATGCCCAATGTACCTGCTGCAATATGATGAGAGGCTATTCCCCCTGGAACAAAAGGATCAAAACCTTCTACGCCCCATGCGGGATTTACTGCCTGGACTTTTCCGGTTAGTCCATAAGGATCAGACACCCATATTCCAGGACCGTACAAGCCTGTTACATGAAATGCGCCAAAACCAAAACAAGCCACCCCGGAAAGAAATAAATGAATTCCAAAAATCTTAGGCAAATCTAATGAAGGTTTTCCTGTACGTTCATCAGAAAAAATTTCTAGATCCCAATATACCCAATGCCAAATAGCTGCCAAAAAGCACAAGCCAGAAAACCCGATATGTGCCCCGGCCACACCTTCATAACTCCAAATACCGGGATCCGTTACCGCCCCCCCGGTAATACTCCAACCGCCCCAGGAATTGGTTATTCCTAAACGAGTCATGAAGGGTATAACGAACATACCCTGTCTCCACATTGGATCAAGAACGGGATCGGAGGGATCAAAAACTGCTAATTCATATAGAGCCATCGAACCGGCCCAACCAGCAACCAGGGCCGTATGCATTATATGGACAGAAATCAACCGACCAGGATCATTCAATACAACGGTATGAACACGATACCAAGGCAAACCCATGGAAATACCCCTTTTTAAAATAAAAATAGACACTATGTAACTTTATTGCATTGGAAAAGACTATGATTATCAATGGACCCCTGTTCTGTTCAGGGGATTATCTCGGAGCAAGGGTTAATATTTGTTCTATTCTATTGTTAATAATGGAACAATTATGTTTGTAGAAACAAAGCGAAACAGATTTATTTTATACCCGATAAGTACCAATATGCAATGGGGGTTGATACCCCTTTCGATGAGCAAATGCCGCCATATTTGTTCATCATTGGAGGCTCTAGTCGTAAGAATTTTCCTTTAGTCATTCTATCGGCTTTTATGACCTTTTCTAATGTATTCTAGGCAGAATATATGATAAAGAATATCAACCTTTATCATATATGTTGATATTATGAAGAGAATAGCCCGATTATTACGTTTCCATATCAAAGTGACATATAGTACTTAATTCTTTTTTCTTTCAGTTAATGCCTATTGGTGTTCCAAAAGTACCCTTTCGAATTCCGGGAGATGAAGATGCAACTTGGGTTGACGTATAGTGCGACTTGTCAGATATAGTGGGTCATATGGGCTTTCCCCGTTCTCTTTCCCGATCGAGATATCCTTCCCTTCGCCCAAGAAAGAGTGATTGAATCATCAAAAATTTGGAGCGCGAAGTCCAACTAGATCCATTTGTAGGAGGATTCAGACTAATAGTATCAATTAGAATAATTTATGGTTGGCTTGGTTGAATCAATAAAATGACATGAAGTATCCAGGCTCCGTTTAAACAAATCCCAATTGGTAATATATCGAAAATTACTGTTTGTATGAAAAATTTTTCCAAGTTCCTATTTATAAAAATAAAAAATTATAATATAAATAATGGAATAGATATAGGACTCATCTGAACTTTAATCACTCAAATAGACTAGATGAATTCAATATGTCGAATATCCCATTTTTTTGGCAAAGGGATGAACTAAATGAAAAAAAAAAAACAAAATCTTATAAAAACAAAAATAAGCGGTATTAGACGCATTTGACCTATATGTGCAAATAAAAATCGAGCAGATTTTTACCCGGAGTAGAGCGTAAACCTAAAAGAATTAAAGAGGCCCCCTCAAGAACAAGAAAATAACATCGTGGTTTGCATTCGATCTCGATGAAACAATAAATCAACGAGCAGTTAGTTCAAAAAATTTACCTCTTACTATACCTATACAAATACTATTTGTTTATACATACTATTCTTTTTTTTATGATTTTTTTGAAATTTGGATATTAAAAAATAAAATTTTGGATTTCCTTTATTTAAATGTATGTAATTTTCTATTCTTTACCTTTGTTCTATTTTGTTTTGTATTTAAATATGGAGTCTTCTTATCTTTTTACTACGATTTACTATATTAATTATCATTATATTATCTTTATTTTTTTATTTTTTTTTAGTCGAAATAAGGAAAAACTCATATTTATTGAAAAATAGAAGACAAAACCCCCTCATTAGAAGTTAGAAGGAACTGCTATAAAAAAAAGAGGGCAGTAATCTACACATTGATTTTTTTCTTTTTCACATTTGTTTGAACCGTATGCATCAAAAGGTGCATGTACGGTTCCTAAGGGATACAATTTTACCCTAATCAACCGACTTTATCGAGCAAGATTACTTTTTTTAACCCAAGAGATTACGACCGAGATCTCGAATTATCTTGTTGGTCTTATCGTATATCTCAGTATAGAGGACCAGACCCAGGATTTATATTTGTTTATAAACTGTCCTGGCGGGTGGGTATTACCCGGAATAGCTATTTTTGATGCTATGCAACTTGTGCTACCAGATGTATATACAATCTGCATGGGAATAGCCGCTTCAATGGGATCTTTTATCCTGGTCGGAGGAGAAATTACCAAACGTTTTGCATTCCCTCACGCTTGGCTTTGGCGCCAATGAGTTTTTTATTTGAGAAAAAAAAGACTATGCCTTCACCACAAGAAATATCAAGATATATTATGAGTAATGTTAAGTAAAAATAGCATGGCACTTTGAATTCGATATGCAAAATTTTGTTAGTTTTTTTCAAAACATTAGATTATGTATCGAGAGAGGAGTATGAGATAAAAGGCCCGATTTTTTTTATCCGGAGTCCGTTTCAGCGTCACAAACTTTTTGTTTTTATACCAAAAGACTCTTAATCTTAACCTAACAATATTTACGTTTGAAAGAGTACGAAAATAAAAAAAATTCCTTATTTCGGATCAAAAAGAAACTTTGGGATTGCTGAATTACAGACGAAATGCACAATAAAGCAACGGAGCCATCATAGTATTTTGAACTCGCGAAAAGAAGGGTGGTAATTGGATGATTTACTGATCTGGATCTGATCGATTCTATTTTTCTTCGATGGAAGAGAAAAGTAAATTCCATTGTCGAGCCGTATGCAATGCGCAAAAGATGCACGTACGGTTATTCAAGTTTAGTGTTATTCCCTATCTGTTGTCTTCGCCTCATCATGCGAGATAGAGGAACCTTCTTTTTGTTATACCATCAGGGTAATGATCCATCAACCTGCTAGTTCTTTTCATGAGGGATCAACGGGAGAATGTATGATGGAAGCGGAAGAACTATTGACTTTGCGAGAAACACTCACAAAGGTTTATGCACAAAGAACAGGCCAACCCTTTTGGGTTCTAACCGAAGACCTGGAAAGGGATGTTTTTCTGTCAGCAAAAGAAGCCCAAGCTCACGGAATTATTGATCTTATAGCGAATGAAGGAGTAGAAATAGTAAAGAAGGACAAATGGAAAGAGCCAAAGTAGTCAAATTCACAAATCGATATTTTCTCTTTTGACTTTCCTGGGTAATATTTTATATAACTAGAAATAATTCATACTCATCAGGTTAGGATTGATCTAAACCAGTCCCTTATGTAAATGATTCAGCATGCCAACTATTAAACAGCTTATTAGAAACACAAGACAGCCAATCAGAAACGTCACAAAATCCCCCGCTCTTCGGGGATGTCCTCAGCGCCGAGGAACATGTACTAGGGTGTATGTGCGACTCGTTCAATTTATGAGCTGGGCTAACAAAAGAAAAAAATTCCCAGTATCAATGATCGTTACCAGCGAATAGGATAAAATGGAAGAACTCTGGTCACTACCGAAAAAAAAAGATCTCCCATATCCATCTATTGCGTATGAAATTTATGGTTCCCTCGGTGTAACCCCGATTAGCTCGATTTAAGATGAGAAGCAAGTTCCCATTGATAGCAAATGCTATACATTAAGCGGGAAAGTACAATTTTTAAAGAAAAAAGATTATGCTCCCATTTTTGCAAAACGGACTAACAGGGTCAGCTATCCAGCTAACCTTCAAAACTAAACACCGTTACTGTATAGGCGGATCTCGTTGTGAAAGACCTATTACTGGAGAATTCATGGGTAGAGCCAAAGATTTTGAATTGTACAAGTTACCAATAACGTTGACTAAACGAAGTAAAGGGCTCCGGTGTATAGAGAGGACCTCACCGTTTAAGAAGTAACCATAGAAACGAAGGAACCCACTATTTCTTTATTCATCTAGATTGACTACGTTTTTTTTGATACCTAGTATCAATCCAATTTCTTCTTTCATTTGGAGTTGAGGCGAAATGCCTCGAAAAAAAGAAAAAATTGTGGTCGGGAAGGTTATAGTAGCAAAAGCCATTGGAATTTTTTTTATACATTGGAAAAATCCGTTTTGTTATTACCAGTTAGGAAAGAAGAAATAACTCAAAGAGAAATAAAATCAATTAGTTATTTAGCAAAGTTTCATTTATTCAATGACCAGAGTTAGACGAGGATATATAGCTCGGAGACGTAGAAAAAAAATGCGTTTATTTGTATCAAGCTTTCGAGGGGCTCATTCAAAAACTATTCGTATTATTGCTCAACAGAAAATAAGAGCTTTGTTTTCGGCTCATCGAGATAGAGATAAGAAAAAGAGAGATTTTCGTCGGTTGTGGATTACTCGGATAAACGCAGCAATTCGCGAACCTGAAAGGGGCATATACTATAGTTATAGTAAATTTATAAATGATCTGTACAAGAGGCAGTTGATTCTTAATCGTAAAATACTTGCACAAATTGCTATATTAAATAGGAATTGTCTTTATAGTATTTCCAATGAGATCATAAAAAAAGAAGATTGGAAAGAAGCACCCGAAATTTTTTAAACAAAGTTCCCCGGAGAAGGAACTCCGGGAAGGGAAGATAGAATAGAAATTAGTCCGAAAATGAAAAATACAATTACAATAACGTAGTCAAAATGCGCAAAGGCATTCAATATCAATAAAAAAAAATTTCTTCCTCGATTTTTCTTCCGAGAGAACAAAAAAATCTGGATTATTCTAATTTTTAGAGCAAAACATCACTTGAAAAAAAGTAAACCTATTGTTTTTTTGTTCGAAAACCTCGAAAACCCGTAGTTCGAACGGCCGACTTGGCTCTTTCAAATTGTTTCTCGTTATTAAGAAAGGGTAACAAAGATAGAATACGAGCTTGTTTTATAGCAATAGTAATTAATCGTTGTTGTTTCAGAGTCAATCTATTCACGCGCCTAGATAATATTTTTCCCTGTTCACTAATAAATCGACTAATTAAACTCATGTTTCTATAATCAATTCGGTCCCCCGATTGGAGCGGGGGCAAGCGCCTGCGAAAAGGCCGCTTAGGTTTAAGGAAAGATCGCTTGGATTTATCCATGGTTTGTTTAGTGTTTATTTATTCCTTATAATATAAAAAATATTCTACCGAAAATCCTATTTTGGTCGGATCTAAAAAAAAGAAATTCGAAATAGGATTTGGTTTTTTTATTCTTTTCTTTAATTTGAATTTGTTTATGTTATATATGTTATCCTTATTTATTATTTATATATATATATATTTTTATATGCGCCTATCGCCTATATTATTATATATACATTTATATTCTATATAGCTTCGAGTCCGGAATCCTTTTTTTATATATTCTATATTGTTGAATATTCTTTCTTTTTTTTTTTTTTTTACTAATCGAATTCTATATCTATATATTAGAATTCTTATTTATTGCCTTATTTATTGCTTTATTGCATAGAATAATATGTATGTTTTTTATTACATTTTCTTTTAATTTTTTTATGCATATAAGTTATGCATAATCATATAAGGAAATATATGTGTATAATACATGTCCTTTTGTACTCGTGCTTTAAAAGGCGATACACAGACGCTCGGTTCGATCTATTTCTTTATCTCTCCATGAATTGTATGCTTGGAACAGTAGGGACAGAATTTTCTCAATTCCAACCGACTGGGTGTGTTGCGTCGATTCTTTTGAGTAATATATCGGGAAATACCCCTTGGTTTCTTATAAACATTCTTTCGAACACAACTAGTACATTCCAAAATAACGCTTACTCGGACATCTTTACCCTTGGCCATGAACCCCCTTTTTATGTGTGAATTTTTTATTCAAGCAACTCTTTTATTTTCGACCCAAAGCGGAAATAAAGAAAAAATAGAAATTGCTAACTAGAAATACACTTCAAAAAATTTCGTTGCAGTAAATAGAGGAATATTAAATATTAATAGTAAATAGAATTCAGTATAATTAGAAGAAATAATACATAATCCAATGATTTCGAACTATATATTGTTTTGTTAGGACTAATATTTATCTTTAGAGTTCGAAATCCACTTTTCCTCTAACTATATTTCTAATCACAGTACAGTATTCCATTTAAGTCTCGTGTATGAGACTTTTGCCCTAGATCCGCATTTTTATTTCCGTTCTCACTCTTATTTTTGAATTGAATTTGAAATTTGAGCTTGAGCCCAAGCTTTGCTGAGGTTGAATCCTTTTTTCTTTCTCCCTTTAACCTTCTATTTGAAAAGGGAGAAAGGGCGGGGAATTAGTCATAGATAGTGGATCCTTTTTCTAATCTTCGTTACCCCCTTACCGTGTCAATAACTAGAATGAAAAAAAGGGGAATGTTAACGCATCCGGGAAAAAACGATTGATTTCTATCAATAGACCCGCTAAAGATCCGAACCACAAAGTACTTAGTACCGGTGCCACGGAGAGATATGTTTTTAGATCTCGCATTGAAAATCCTCCTTCTTTTTTTATATATTGTAACACATAAGAATAATACATATATAATAGATGATCAGATGCGTATGTATTTAAAAAGAAAAACCACTTGTATTTGTACACAAAATTCCTAAAGCAAATGAAAATGTACAACAATCCGGTAGATAAGATTTTCTACCTTTATTTTAAGTTTAAAAAACTAAAAAGATGCATCTTTCCTACTGCCCTAAAAGCCTTTTTTACTTTACAGCGTATATGTATCCAAAGACTTTTATATTCTATCTATATTCTATTATATATGATATTATGATATGAAAAAAATGGCAAAATCGATTGTGTATCTAACTATGAGAAATAATGATGTGGAAAAAAAGAAAAGGATTATTTACAATAACACTGTAAACCTATTAAAAGGGATGTAGCGCAGCTTGGTAGCGCGTTTGTTTTGGGTACAAAATGTCACGGGTTCAAATCCTGTCATCCCTACCTATTACTTTTCCTCTGAGAAGTAAAGAGGAATTAATTGAGATCGATGAAATCGATTCAAATTGGACATATATAATCTGTCGTTTTTAGAATAGTATTCTAATAAT